TTTTGGTTTTTTGGATCTAGGGACATAGCTCTTAAAAAGTAAATTAATCATTTAAAGTATTAAAGTAGTATCAGTTGTTTCTAGGGGTAATCTGGGTAAAGTATTTTGAAATAGATTTTAAGTATAAACCTGCTGTCCTAATTGCTACCTGCTGTCTTGTTTTTGGGGTTTGCCTCGATAGATTTGTGTAGTAAACTAAGTTAGGATATGTAAGGGGGGTAGGGGGGTTTGCGCACACAAACATTGGTGTTACGTGTGTGTGCGTGTGCGTATGCGTATGCGTATGCGTATGCGTATGCGTATGCGTATGCGTATGCGTATGCGTATGCGTATGCGTATGCGTATGCGTATGCGTATGCGTATGGCGTGACTGGGAATTTAGGCTTAAAAAAAATTATGTCCTGTGACCATTAACTGATTAATACCTGAAGGTGGGGAATGCGAGAAGGTCATTTGCATGTTGGGTCATGCTTCAATCAACTTGGCAGTCATAAGGCTGGTAGCCCAGTTGAAGGGCCACCCCGAAAATTAAAAAATACCAAGGGCATGACACCACAGTTATGTGTGAGCATGGGCTGATTAGTCATTAGTCCATCGAGATGTCTTATTTAAGGGGAACGAATGGGCGATTCTAAGTCGGTATGGCCCTGAAGAAAGAACCAGATGCCAGGTATAGCTCAAGTATAGAAACCCCCACGATCGATGGGCCCGGAGCGAGAAGAGAGGCATTAAGTGGAAGTGTTGCTGGTTTCTCGAAGCTTGGTAGTTAAGGAAAGATAAGGGAGGTGATATGCATGTACTCGAGGATATTGGTGAAATTAAGGTTAGGCTAGAGAGAGATGTAAGGGAATAGGGCGCGGGCAATATAAGTTAATACTTGCTTATATGCATGTGGACTAGATATGTATGTACGATAAAACATAGTAGTATGTACGATATATAATAGTTAATGGATTATAATATATAATGGGGAGATACATTTTATGTACGATATACATAGCGCCGCCAGGGGGTAGTTTAATTAGAATGTCAGCTTTGGGTGTTGACGGTAGGGCTAGGTGCCCTTCCCCTGAAGCCCTAAGGAGTTGGTGACTCCATCTATGGTTTACAAGACCATAATAATGATTATACTATTAGGGCTATAATTTAAGCATATGATTCTCGATAAGTCCTGCGATGGGTATAAGGACGAGAAGTAGTGTGAAGTATAGAATTGAGGCTACTTGGCCGATGATAATGTAGGGGTGTTCAACTGGTTGTCCACCGATTCAGGTTAGTGTAAGTAGGTCAGCTACTAGGACTCAGAACAGGAACTGGCTGATAGGTCGGAACATGAGGCTTCGTTGCTTAGATGTGTGTAAAAGCGGTAGAATGAGGAGGATGAGGATTGATATAATTAGTGCGAGTACCCCTCCTAGTTTGTTTGGGATTGAGCGGAGGATTGCGTAGGCAAATAGGAAGTATCATTCTGGCTTAATGTGGGGAGGGGTGTTGAGTGGGTTGGCTGGGGTATAGTTATCTGGATCTCCTAGCAGATCGGGTGAAAAAAGAACTAATAGTAGGAGAATTAGTAGGACTAGGAAAACACCTAGTAAGTCCTTGATGGTGTAGTATGGGTGGAATGGAATTTTATCGGCATCAGAGATTAGGCCTGTTGGGTTATTTGAGCCAGTCTCGTGTAGGAATAGAAGGTGGACTATTGCTAGGGCTGCGATAATAAATGGGAGGATAAAGTGGAAGGCGAAAAATCGAGTAAGGGTTGCCTTATCTACAGAAAATCCACCTCAAATTCATTCTACTAATGTGGTACCAATATATGGGATGGCCGATAATAAATTGGTAATTACAGTAGCTCCTCAGAATGATATTTGTCCTCATGGTAATACGTAACCTATAAAGGCTGTTGCCATGGTGATAAATAATAAGATAACTCCAATATTTCATGTTTCAAGAAATAGGTATGAGCCGTAGTAAATACCACGGCCTACGTGGATGAATAAACATATAAAGAATAGGGATGCTCCGTTGGCGTGCATGTATCGGATCAATCAACCATAGTTAACGTCTCGACAGATATGAGTAACAGAGGAGAATGCAGTAAGTGTGTCCGAGGTATAGTGTATTGCTAGGAATAGGCCCGTTAGGATTTGGATGATTAGGCAGAGACCTAGGAGGGATCCAAAGTTTCATCATGAGGAAATGCATGAGGGGGTTGGGAGGTCAATGAAGGAGTGGTTGATGATTTTAAATAGTGGGTGTGATTTACGAATGTTGGTCATTAAGTTCTTATAGTTGAACTACAACGGTGATTTTTCATGTCACTGGTCATGGGTTGAAGCCATGTAAGAATAGGTATGATATACATTGTTTTGATGTTGAGTGTAGTATTTGTGTTGGGTTTAGTGGGGGTATCTTCTAAACCCTCTCCTATTTTTGGAGGGTTGGGCTTGATTGTAAGTGGAGGTGTCGGGTGTGGAATAGTAGTTAGTTGTGGTGGCTCTTTTTTAGGGTTAATAATGTTTTTGGTGTATTTGGGGGGTATGATGGTTGTATTTGGTTATACAACAGCGATAGCTACAGAGGAGTATCCTGAGGCATGAGGGTCTAGTCAGGTAGTTTTGGTGGGGGTGATGATGGGGGTATTGGTTGAGGTATTGGTATTGGTGTGGTTAATGACTGGGTTAGGGTATGATGGAGATGTTGTTACAGGTATCTTTGGGGATAGCTTGATTGGGTGTAGTATGGGGGGTGATATGGTGCGTGGGGATTATGCTGGTGGGTCTCTTTTATATGGGATGGGTAGTTGATTGTTGGTAATTAGTGGTTGGGTGTTGTTTGTCAGTATTTTTATTGTAATTGAGATTGTTCGGGGGGTGAGGGATTAGGTGCTTAGGACAAGTGCTAGGGCTATGGTAACAAGGAAGGATAAAAAGTATAATTTAATTAGGCCTTTTTGAGCAGAGAGGTAGATAGAGGCGCTTTTTTGGACTGCTGAGATGTTTTTGGGAAGAAGGTTTTCAAGTAAGAGATGGTCTATGGAGGTTGTTGCTAGTTTAAGACTGAAGTTAAGGCTTGAGAATACTGGTATGCGGTGCATTATGGTTGGGAAAAAGCCAAGTTGGTTAGAAAATTTATGGACTGGTATCGAACGTTTGAGGTTAAAGTGCATGGTAAATGAGTTAATTTCTATGGCCAGAGCGAACCCTGTAAGGGTCACTAGAGCTGCAGCGAGTTTCAAGTACAGTGGTAGAGTGAGTTCGGGTGTTGTTGATGGTGGGATAAAGTTTGATATGAGGAATCCTGCGAAGATGCTTCCAGCTGCTAACCGTTTAATTGGGTTAATTAAGTGTGGGTTATTTTCATTAGAGGTGATGAGTGATTGATAGCGAGGTGTGCCTAAGAAGACAAAGAAAATAATTCGAGTGCTGTAAATAGCGGTTATGGATGTTGCTATGAGGGTTATTAAGAGGGCTCAGGCGTTGGTGTTAGATATGTTGGCTGTTTCGATAATTAGGTCTTTTGAGTAGAATCCTGTTAGGAAAGGCATTCCTGTGAGGGCTAAGCTTCCAATAGTCAGGGCTGATGTAGTGAAGGGTAGTGATTTGTAAAGGCCCCCTATTTTGCGGATGTCTTGTTCATCATTAAGGCTGTGGATAATAGAGCCGGAACAGAGGAATAGTATAGCTTTAAAGAATGCGTGGGTGCAAATGTGGAGAAACGCTAGGTGAGGTTGATTAATTCCGATAGTAACTATCATTAGGCCTAGTTGACTAGAGGTAGAGAAGGCAATAATTTTTTTAATGTCATTTTGGGTGAGTGCGCAGAGGGCTGTAAATAGTGTTGTGAGAGCCCCGAGGCATAAGGTAAGGGTTTGCACGGCGGTGTTTGTTAGTAGGATGGGGTGGAATCGGATGAGTAGAAACACTCCTGCTACAACTATAGTACTAGAGTGTAGTAGTGCTGATACTGGTGTAGGGCCTTCTATAGCCGATGGTAACCATGGGTGGAGGCCGAATTGTGCTGATTTTCCTGTTGCGGCTAGTAAGAGGCCTAGCAGAGGGACAAGGTTGACGTTGTTACATGAGAAAATTTGTTGAAATTCTCATGAGTTAAAGTTTGACAAGAATCAGGCTATTGAGAGAACAAAGCCGATGTCTCCAATTCGGTTATAGAGTACGGCCTGTAGAGCTGCGGTGTTGGCGTCAGCTCGTCCATACCATCAGCCGATTAGGAGGAAGGATATGATGCCTACTCCTTCTCATCCGATGAATAGTTGAAAGAGATTATTGGCGGTAACAAGAATTATTATGGTAATTAAGAATAGTAGGAGGTATTTTAAGAAACGATTTATGTTAGGGTCTGAGTGCATATATCATAGTGAGAACTCTATAATTGATCAGGTGACAAATAGAGCTACTGGAATGAATATTAGGGAGAAGTAGTCTATTTTGAAGCTGAGTGTGATTTTTATGGATTGAATTGTTATTCAATGTCAATTAGAGATAATGCATTCTTGATTGGAGTATAAAAATACGGTAATGGGGATAGTGCTTGTGATAAATGCGTATTGGATGGTGGTTTTTACGTAGTGAGCGTAAGTCTGGGTGCTGTAGGATGGGGTTAGTGACAGGGTGATGGGGATTATTAGGATAATTAAGGTAGCTAGTATGAAGGTGTGTGAGATGTTGATTACTTTTATTTGGAGTTGCACCAATTTTTTGGTTCCTAAGACCAACGGATTACTTCTATCCTTTAAAAGTCAAGGGAGCCATATGATTAGATATGGAATAAAGAATTAGCAGTTCTTTGTTTCTTCCTTGGTGAATAAGAAGGGTTGCGCTCCTATCTCTAGATTCACAGTCTAGTATTTAATTTAAACTATATTCACAGAATGTTGTTCCTAGGATGATAGCGGGGTTGAGAGTTAATATTATAAGAGGGATTAAATGGAGAGATATTAGTGAATTTTCTCGAGTGAATGATGGTTTTATGGGAATGACATGGTGTTGGGGTTTACCGCGTTGGGTAGTAATGAGTATGTAGAGCGAGTATATGGCTGTGATTAGCATGTTAAGTCCTAGGAGAATGATCGTTATATTAGATCATGAGTAGGAAGCAACGATAGTCATCAATTCACCAATTAAGTTAATTGAGGGGGGTAGTGCCAGGTTGGCTAGACTTGCAGCGGTTCATCATGTGGCTATTAGAGGAAACAGGGTTTGTAAGCCTCGGGCTAGGACTATGGTTCGGCTATGGATTCGCTCGTAATTGGAATTGGCTAGGCAGAAAAGTAAGGAGGAGGTTAAGCCGTGGGCGATTATTAGGGCGGTGGCTCCTATGAAGCTTCATGGAGTTTGGATTATTACGGCTAGGATGACTAGGGCTATGTGACTGACTGATGAGTAAGCGATTAACGATTTGAGGTCTGTTTGACGTAGACAAATAGAGCTGGTTATTACTATGCCTCATAGAGACAGCATAATGAAAGGGTAGGCTATTGTTTTATTGATGGGGTCTAGGATAAGAGTTAATCGTATTATACCGTAACCTCCTAATTTTAGTAAAATGGCTGCTAGAACTATTGATCCGGCGATAGGGGCTTCAACATGGGCTTTGGGGAGCCATAGGTGCAGTCCGTAAAGTGGCATTTTTACTATAAAGGCTATTATGCATGCTAATCATAGAAAGTCTGAAGATCATGAAGAATCTAGTGGTTTTACGTGTTGGTACATTATGATAATGTTTAAGGTACCTATAGAGTTATAGACAGAGATTAGTGCAACTAACAGTGGTAGGGACCCTATTAGTGTGTAAAACAGGAAATAAATGCCCGCGTTAAGGCGCTCGGTCTGATTACCTCACCGTGTAATAATCACTAGTGTAGGGATAAGGGTAGCTTCAAATATGACGTAGAATAAGATTAGTTCTGATGCGGAGAAGGTGATAATGAGGAAGAGTTGTAGCAGGATAAGTATGGAGATATAGGTTTTTTTTCGGGTTAAGGACTCTGAGTTTAGGTGATGTTGACTGGCTATAAGCATGAGTGGAAGAAGTCAGGTAGTTAGAATTAGAAGTGGGGTGGATAAGGAGTCTGAGAAGAATAGTGTTGAGTGAATGTTAAAGGGGTCGGAGGTCAGGCTGAGAAGGGGCAATGTGATTAGGCTAATAAGGAAGCTATACATTGTGGTATTAATCCAGATTAGTGAATTTTTTGAAAGTCATGTTAGGGGTAGTAACATAATGGTTGGTATAATAATTTTTAGCATTGTAGTAGGTTTAAGTTATGTACGTAGTCTAACCCATAGGTATTGGACACTATTACTAGTAAGGATAGGCCAATGGCTGCTTCGCATGCGGCAAATACTAGTAATATCATTGGGAGCAGGGTTAATGTGGAGAAACCTATATTTAGGGATAATAGTGCTGTTAGGATAAACAGAGATAATATTATTCCTTCTAGACATAGTAGGGATGATATAATGTGGGATCGATAGAGTAGGAGGCCAACAAGGGAAATGAAAAAAGATAAGGTGATGTTAATTGTGATAATAGACATAATTGGTAATTATGAATATTACATAATTTAATGAGTCGAAATCATTTGTTTTGATTAAACTAATTACCAATTCAATTCATTCTAGTCCTTTTTGGGTTCATTCATAGGCTAGGCCTAGGGCGAGTATAGAGATTAGTAATAGGGCTATAAGTAGTATCAGTTTGAGGTTGGGTATTTGAATAGCTCATGGGAGTGGTAGGAGGAGAGCAATTTCGAGGTCAAATAGGAGGAATGTGATAGCGACAAGGAAGAATTTCATTGAGAAGGGCAGGCGAGCGGAGCTTATGGGATCAAAGCCACATTCGTAGGGGGAGGCTTTTTCTGAGTAGATGTTAAGCTGTGGGAGTCATATGGCGATTAATACGAGGAGTAGTGAGAGCAAGGAACTGGTTACCAAGGATAGCAAGAGATTAATTACTCTTTTTCAGATGGGCGCTGAAGCTGGCTGATTGGAAGTCAGCGGTACTAATTATACTAAAAGAGTATGATCCTCATCAATAAATAGAGACGTAAAGGAATAGTCATACTACGTCGACGAAGTGTCAATATCAGGCTGCGGCTTCAAATCCGAAATGGTGGTTAGATGTAAAGTGAAATTTTAGCTGACGAATAAAGCAAACTGCTAGGAATGTAGATCCGATGATGACGTGCAGGCCGTGAAATCCTGTGGCCATGAAGAAAGTGGAGCCGTAGACTCCGTCTGAAATTGTGAATGACGATTCGTAGTATTCGGATGCTTGTAGTAGAGTAAAATAAATTCCAAGTAGAATTGTTGTTAGGAGGGCTTGAATTATGTGACTACGGTTTCCTTCTATGAGACTATGATGTGCTCAGGTAATTGTAACCCCTGATGCTAGGAGAATAGCAGTATTGAGTAAAGGAATTTCTAGGGGGTTAAGAGGGTTAATACCAGTGGGTGGTCAGCAGCCACCTAATTCGGGGGTAGGGGCTAGGCTGGAATGGTAGAAGGCTCAGAAGAAACCTGCGAAGAAGAAGACTTCAGACACAATGAACAGGACTATCCCGTATCGTAAACCCTTTTGTACAATAGGTGTATGGTGGCCTTGGAATGTGCTTTCTCGAATGATGTCTCGTCATCATTGATACATGGTTAGGGTATTGGTAATTAGGCCGGTTGTAAGAAGGATAGTGGAGTTAAAGTGGAATCATATGACAAGGCCGGAGGTTATGAGGAGGGCTGAAAGGGCTCCTGTGAGGGGCCATGGACTAGGGTTAACTATGTGATATGCATGGGTTTGGTGGGTCATTAAGTGTTGTCGTGTAAGTATAGGCTAACTAGAAGGGTAAACACGTATGCTTGAATTAGGGCTACTGCAAATTCCAGAATTGTTAGGAGAATAAGGATGATGAAAGTGATTAGGGCCGTGGGAGGGCTGATAGATATTAATACTAGAGTTGCCCCTCCAATTAGGTGAATGAGGAGATGTCCTGCTGTAATGTTGGCAGTGAGTCGTACGGCTAGTGCTATTGGTTGAATAAAGAGGCTAATTGTTTCAATGATAATGAGTATGGGGATTAGTGGGAGAGGGGTGCCTTGTGGGAGGAAATGGGCTAGGGAAGCTTTAGTTTTGTGCCGAAATCCTATGATGACAGCTCCTGCTCATAGGGGAATGGCTATTCCTAAATTTATGGATAGTTGTGTGGTAGGTGTGAAGGAGTGAGGTAATAAGCCTAGGAGATTAGTGGAGGCAATAAAAAGAATTAGTGAGATTAGTATAAGTGATCATGTACGGCCTTTTATGTTATGTATTGATATCATTTGTTTTAAGATTAGGTTTGTTAATCATTGTTGAAGGGTGGTTAGTCGGTTACTAATTAAGCGGTTAGGCTTGGGGAATAGGAGGGCTGGGAATGCAATAACTAGGACTATGATCGGTAAACCTGCTAGGGTTGGAGGGATAAATGAGGCAAATAAATTTTCGTTCATTTTAGTTCTCAGGGATTAGGTTGTGTTTGATTGTTATGTAATTTAGTAAGTGGTTCTAATGGAAATTCATATTTTGAGATAATAGTTTGGAAGATGATAAACAGAGTGATTAGGGCTGTTACGATTACATTAAATCAGGTTGTAGTATCTAGCTGTGGCATAGTCATTAAGGGGGAGTGGAAGTCCCCTTCTTTAACTTAAAAGGTTAATGCTACTATAGCTTCTTAATGATTTATAGGGTAGAGGATCAGTTTTCGAAGTGGTTTAGTGGGACAATTTCAAGTACAATTGGTATAAAGCTGTGGTTAGAGCCGCAGATTTCTGAACATTGACCGTAAAAAAGGCCAGGACGATTAGAGGAGAGGGTGGCTTGGTTTAGTCGTCCTGGGATAGCGTCGGTTTTAAGGCCTAGGGCTGGGATGGCTCATGAGTGAAGTACATCTTCTGAGGAGACTAACATTCGAATAGGGATTTCCATAGGCAGGACAACGCGGTTGTCGACTTCTAGTAGACGGAGACCTCCTGGTTCTAGTTCACTGGTTGGGATTATGTAGGAGTCGAAACTAATATCCGTGTAATCAGTATATTCGTAACTTCAGTATCACTGGTGTCCTATGGTTTTGACTGTTATTGCAGGGTTATTAATTTCGTCTATTATGTATAGAATTCGTAGCGATGGAAGGGCGATTAGGATAAGAATAACGGCTGGTAGAATAGTTCAGATAGTTTCAACTTCTTGTGCATCTATCGTACTGGTATGGGTTAGTTTTGTGGTCAATATGGCTGAGATTACATAAAGAACTAGTGAGCTGATCAAGAATACGATTATTAGAGTGTGGTCATGAAAGTGAATAAGCTCTTCTATAATAGGGGAAGAGGCGTCTTGAAATCCTAGTTGGAAGGGGTATGCCATAGAAGTATATAAAGGTTAGTTTATGTTTTAACTTTGACAAAGTTATGTATTGGTTATACTAATACTTCTAATTAAGAAAGTCGTAGAGGTTACGTGGTTGGCTTGAAACCAGCTTGTGGGGGTTCAATTCCTTCCTTTCTTGTCTAAGATTTAATAAAAGTGGGTTCTTCAAATGTATGATAAGGTGGAGGACACCCGTTGATTCATTCAATATTAGTGGTTGTTAAGTCCACGGTGGATACTTCTCGTTTAGAAGCGAAGGCTTCTCAGACAATGAAGACTATGAGAATAACTGCTACTATAGAGATGAAGGATCCAGTTGAAGATAGGGTATTTCATATTGTGTAGGCATCTGGATAGTCAGAATAACGGCGGGGTATACCGGACAGACCTAGAAAGTGTTGAGGGAAAAATGTCAGATTAACTCCTACAAATATAATGGCAAATTGAATTTTGGCTCAGGTGTCGTTCAGTGTGTAGCCTGTAAATAGCGGGAATCAATGGACTAATCCCCCCATGATAGCGAAAACTGCTCCTATGGATAGGACATAGTGGAAATGGGCTACGACATAATAAGTATCGTGGAGAACGATGTCTAGGGATGAGTTTGCTAGCACGATTCCTGTTAATCCTCCTACTGTAAAGAGGAAAATAAATCCCAGTGCTCATAGCATTGCGGGTGATCATTTAATATTACCTCCATGCAGAGTTGCTAGTCAGCTGAATACTTTTACGCCTGTTGGAATTGCAATGATTATTGTAGCAGAGGTAAAGTAGGCACGGGTGTCAACGTCTATTCCTACTGTAAATATGTGGTGAGCCCATACGATGAAGCCAAGAAAACCAATCGATATTATGGCTCAGACTATTCCTATGTAGCCAAATGGTTCTTTTTTACCTGAATAATAGGTGACAATGTGGGAGATTATTCCGAATCCAGGGAGAATTAGGATATACACTTCTGGGTGACCGAAGAATCAGAATAGGTGTTGGTAAAGAATGGGGTCCCCTCCTCCAGCTGGGTCGAAGAAGGTAGTATTAAGGTTTCGGTCAGTCAGGAGTATTGTAATTCCGGCAGCTAGTACTGGGAGGGATAATAGCAGGAGGACTGCTGTAATGAGGACTGATCAGACAAAGAGGGGAGTTTGATATTGGGTTATGGCGGGAGGTTTTATGTTGATAATAGTTGTAATAAAATTAATTGCCCCAAGAATTGACGAAACACCAGCCAGGTGAAGGGAGAAGATTGTTATATCAACGGAGGCTCCTGCGTGGGCCAGGTTGCCAGCTAACGGAGGATATACGGTTCAACCAGTTCCAGCTCCTGCTTCTACTATAGAAGAAGCTAGAAGAAGAAGAAATGATGGAGGGAGCAGTCAGAAGCTTATGTTATTTATTCGTGGGAAAGCTATATCAGGGGCTCCAATTATGAGGGGTACTAGTCAGTTTCCGAAACCCCCGATTATGATAGGTATAACCATGAAGAAAATTATAACGAATGCATGGGCCGTAACGATTACATTATAGATTTGGTCGTCACCCAATAGGGCTCCAGGCTGACCTAGTTCCGCTCGGATTAAAATGCTCAGTGCTGTTCCTACTATGCCGGCTCAGGTCCCGAAAATTAAGTACAGTGTGCCGATATCTTTATGATTAGTGGAAAATAGTCAACGGTTAATGAACATAGGTAAAATGGCCGAGCAAGGCATTAGACTGTAAATCTAAGCACGAGGATAGGTAGTCCTCTTTTACCAGGCTCCGTGGTGTTAGCATGTCGAATTGCAAATTCGAAGAAGCAGCTTCAATTCTGCCGGGGCTTCTCCCGCCTTTTTCTCCCCTTCGCAAGGCGGGAGAAGTAGATTGAAGCCAGTTGATTAGGGTATTTAGCTGTTAACTAAAAGTTCGTAGGATAGAGGCCTACCAATCTAGGAGGGTTTAGCTTAATAAAAGTGTCTGTTTTGCAATCAGGAGATGTGGAGTTAGTTCTGCAGCCCTTAGTCAGGAGTTAAGTGTCTACACTTGCTTAGGACTTTGAAGGTCCTTGGTCTTTAGCTAACCTAAGCTCCTATTCAAGGAATAATATCATTGGTGTGAGAGGTAGGAGTAGTGAAGACATAATGATAAGGGGTGATGTGATGACTGGGTATGTTGGTTTGGGGTAGAGTCAATTTAGTTTTGTGTTGTTTGTGGAGGGGAATATGGTTAATGTTGTTGAGTATGCAAGTCGCATGTAGAAGTAGAGGTTGAGGAGGGATAGTATTGCTATTGTTAGGGGGATGATTAGGTTATCATTTTTTGTTAGTTCTTGGATAATTAGTCATTTTGGGGCAAATCCTGAGAATGGGGGAAGGCCGCCGGTTGATGATAGGGTAGAGAATATTGCCACTGTTATAATTGGGATTTTATTTCAGCTTGTTGCTAATGTGGTTAAGGTTAAAGTGTGGTTCAGGATAAGCAGGGTGAATAGTGTAAGGGTAAGAATAATGTAAATTGTTAGGTTAAGTAGGGTGATAGTAGGGTTGTATATGATAACAGCTGATATTCATCCTATATGAGCAATTGATGAATATGCTATGATTTTGCGTAGTTGAGTTTGGTTTAATCCCCCTCAACCACCTACTATGATTGAGGCAATGGCAGAGGCCATTAAGAGCGTCGGGTCTATTGAAGGGGAGACTTGATAAAGGATAGATAGAGGGGCTAGCTTTTGTCAGGTTAATAGTAGGGCTCCTGTGGTGAGGGGGGTGCTCTGTAGTACTTCTGGTACTCAGAAGTGGAATGGGGTTATGCCTAGTTTTGTTAAGAGTGCCATTAGTATTAGGAGGGAGGCTATAGGGTCTGTAATTTGTATTAGGGATCATTGACCTGTTTTTATAAAGTTTACTGTGACGGATATTAGGAGGATTATTGAGGCTGAGGCTTGTGTTAGGAAATATTTGGTAGCCCCTTCAATAGATCGGGGGGAATGGGTTTTTGTAATTATAGGAATTATGGCAAATAGATTGAGTTCTAGTCCTAGTCATGCTGTAAGTCAGTGGGAGCTAAATATAGTGAGCAGAGATCCTGAGAGCAGAGTAAATAAGATTAGGAAGAAGGACAGTGGGTTGATTAGTACGGGAAGGGTTAAAACCAACATTTTCGGGGTATGGGCCCGATAGCTTGTTTAGCTGACCTTACTATAGAACATAGTGTAATGGTAGCACCAAGAATTTTGATTTCTTAAGTTTAGGTTCAAGTCCTAAGGTTCTAGAAATAAGAGGGGTTTAACCTCTTTGTTTTACTCTATCAAAGTAACTCTTTAGTCAGACATATTTCTAGGTTTGTGGTGGAATACATGCTAGAATAATTGGTAATGCTGTAAACAGTATACACAGGGCTAGGGTTAGGGGGAGAAAATTTTTTCATAGGAGATGCATTAGCTGGTCATATCGGAAACGGGGGTATGATGCGCGAACTCATAGGAAGCATGTTGTTAAAACTAGGGTTTTGATTGTGAAATTGATTGAGTAGAGTTCAGGTAATATTGGGTGGTAAGATGGTGAGAAAAATAATGCGGTGGTGAGGGCATTTATTATGATAATGTTAGCATATTCTGCTAGGAAAAATAGGGCGAAAGGACCTGCTGCATATTCTACATTGTAACCTGATACTAACTCTGATTCTCCTTCTGTTAAGTCAAAAGGGGCTCGATTGGTTTCTGCTAGTGTAGATACAAATCATATTATAGCCAGGGGTCACATTGGAAAAAGTAGTCATGTGTACTGTTGGACTGTGGCGAGTGCAGATAGTGTAAATGAGCCCGCTATAATGATAATAGGAAGTAGAATAATAGCCAGTGAGACTTCGTAGGAGATGGTTTGAGCTACTGCTCGTAATGCCCCGATTAAGGGGTATTTTGAATTTGAGGCTCAGCCGGATCATAGGATGGAGTATACTGCTAAGCTAGACATTGCTAGTATAAACAGGAGGCCTAAATTTATATTGATTAATGATAGGGGGAGTGGGAGTGGTGTTCATATGATCAGTGCTGTGGTGAGAGCTAGCATAGGGGCGATGGTAAATAGAAGTGTGGAAGAGGTCAGGGGATATAGTGGTTCTTTAATAAACAGTTTTACTGCATCTGCAATTGGTTGGAGGAGGCCGTAGGGGCCAACTACGTTTGGTCCTTTACGCAGTTGTATGTAGCCTAGAATCTTACGTTCGACTAGGGTCAAGAAAGCAACTGCTAGGAGAATGGGGACGATTAGGGTTGCTGTGTTAATTAGGTATATTGTTAGGAAGAGGACTTGAACCTCTGGGTCTAAAAGCTTAAGTTTTATGCAATTACCGGGCTCTGCCACCCTAACATGCCCTTTTCTAGGGCTGTTATTGGTTGAGTTTCTAAATTTAGATTAATTCATTTATTGGGTGCTAAGGCGCTCTTTTAGGGTTGGCCTCATTTCTCTTATCCTTTCGTACTGGGAGAAATTTTATATAGATAGAAACCGACCTGGATTGCTCCGGTCTGAACTCAGATCACGTAGGACTTTAATCGTTGAACAAACGAACCTTTAATAGCTTCTGCACCATTGGGATGTCCTGATCCAACATCGAGGTCGTAAACCCTATTGTCGATATGGACTCTAAAATAGGATTGCGCTGTTATCCCTAGGGTAACTTGTTCCATTGATCAATAGATTGGGTCAATTAGATCTTGACTTAGATTGGTTAATCATGGTATATATCATTCGGAGGTTGTTTTGTGCTCCGAGGTCACCCCAACCGAAGTTATTTCCCTAGTAAGCTGTAGTGTGTACCTGTTGGAATTAATAAGTGGCTATTAGGGAAGTAAACTTAAGCTCCATAGGGTCTTCTCGTCTTATATTATCATCCCCGCCTCTTCACGGGGAGGTTAATTTCACTGATTAGAGGTAGGAGACAGTTGAACCCTCGTCTAGCCATTCATACAAGTCCCTAATTAAGGAACAAATGATTATGCTACCTTTGCACGGTCAGAGTACCGCGGCCGTTTAACTGGTGTCACTGGGCAGGCAGTGCCTCTAATACTGGTAATGCTAGAGGTGATGTTTTTGGTAAACAGGCGGGGTTCGTGTTTGCCGAGTTCCTTCTACTTCTGATAATCTTTCCGGGTCGCACACCTGTGTCGGATTAACGATGGAGATAATAGGGTGTTTATGTGTGGGTTTTGGTATTTTGTCGTTAATTATCAGTGGGCATCCGTTCTGATATAAGCTTGTGCGCGGAGAATTGTTTCTTGTTACTAATACTAACATTATTTCTTCTATAAGGGAATAGAGTAGTCCAATATGTTGTAAGGGAAGTTGATTTAATTTTAGGAATTAATTTGGTATTTAAAGTTGAGCTTTAACGCTTTCTTAATTGATGGCTGCTCTTAGGCCAACTATGGAGTTCTGATGCTCTTATTCTCCTTGAGGGGTTGTATCCTTGTTCAATAGGGCTGTACCCCTATTGACTAACTCTAAAGTTTGCATAATAATTAGAATTTTTGGGGGGCAGGACTTTAGGTTGAACTTAGATTCCTTTTTTGGACAACCAGCTATCTCCAGGCTCGATTGGCTTTTCACCTCTACTTAGGAATCGTCTCACTATTTTGCTACATAGACGAGTGCATTCTGATAATTGTTCATAAGTAGCTCGTCTGGTTTCGGGGGTGTTGGCTTCAGTTCACTTTGTCAACTGTTTCTTGTTAGCTCATTATGCAAAAGGTAGGAGGGGTTATCTCTACTGTTTAGTACTGTGAGGTGTCTTTCATCTTTCCCTTACGGTACTTAGTCTATAGCTCCCTGAATGGTATTTCTATCTCATATACTTTGTCTTATGAATGTTTTATTTTAAATTTTTATATAGTTGAGTTGGGGTGAGTTGTGGGGCTAGGTCTGGTTCAAAGTGGTCATGTTTATGAAATCTTCTGGGTGTAGGCCAGGTGCTTTAATATAAGCTACACTTTGGATAATCCAAGCACACTTTCCAGTATGCTTACCTTGTTACGACTTGTCTCCTCTTGCATTCGGGTTAGTAAAATATGATTTTTAGTCTTAAATGCTTGAGGAGGGTGACGGGCGGTGTGTGCGTGCTTCATGGCCTGGTTCAGTCAGGCTCTCTATTCCTGACTTACTGCTAAATCCTCCTTCATTCTATGCTTTCACATAGAAGTTCGTGTCTGTTCTTGGGTAGAAAATGTAGCCCATTGTGTCCCATCACATAGGTTACACCTTGACCTAACGTTTTTGTGGTTACGTTTAAGCTTACTATTGATCCTTTTAAGGGTTTGCTGAAGATGGCGGTATATAGACTGATTTGGCAAGTGATGGTGTGGTCTATCGGGGTTTATCGATTATGCAACAGGCTCCTCTAGGGGGTATAAAGCACCGCCAAGTCCTTTGAGTTTTAAGCTGTGGCTTGTAGTTCTCTGGCGGATAATTTTGTTATTAATTATCGAGGTTTAGGGCTAAGCATAGTGGGGTATCTAATCCCAGTTTGTATCTTAGCTATCGTGGGTTCATTTGTCCTTAAAGTCACTTTAGTGGTATATTTTTATTTAATTCTTGTGCTTTTTACAGCTAAGAATAGATTTAACTTTATTAGGGGAGTACATTTAACCACACTCTACGCCGGGTCTTATTAACTTGAGTCAATCGTATGACCGCGGTGGCTGGCACGAGATTAACCAACTCTCTGTTAGTATGGCTTAGTCAAACTTTCGTTTATTGCTTAATTTTTATTACTGCTGTATCCCGTGGGGGCGTGGCTAAGCAAGGTGTCTTGAGCTACTATAGTGGGCTTGATACCGGCTCCTTTGTAAATCATTGAAATGAATGAGTGGAAGGGCATTTTCACTGGTTGGCGGATACTTGCATGTATAAGCCTACTAATAGCTAATAATAAGGCCAGGACCAAACCTTTGTGTTTATGGAGTTGGGAACTCATCTAGGCATTTTCAGTGCCTTGCTTTAAGATTAAGCTACATTAAC